TTCGTTGGTTATTAGGGGCATCTCGAAAACGTCCGCCGGGCCGAAATATGGCTTTCAAATTGAGTTACGAATTAATGGATGCTGCCAGGGAGAATGGCAATGCTATACGCAAGAAGGAAGAGACTCATAGAATGGCAGAGGCCAATAGAGCTTTTGCACACTTCCGTTAATCTATGAACAGGATCGAGATCTATCTATCTATATAGATAGATAGATTCGAAAGATTAACATCCCCAAATTCTTAGAAATTGATCAATATGTCTATCGGAACGAACGAAAGAGAAAAGAAAACAAGGATGAAACATAAATCCTAGATCAACTAAGCCCTCTCGGGGAGGCTTGCTTAATAAAGAATAAGATTCTGAAATAGGATTTGATCCTATTCATGAGGATTATGTAAATCTCCTATTCCAAGAATAGAAAGTTGAAAAAGATTGATACTTTTTCGGAAATTGAATGAAGTTACTAATTCATGATCTGGCATGTACGAAATGAAAACTTCATTTTCAATTAGACCCTGAGATCATTTTTATGAAAGAGTTTCATTTGCTTCTCTTCCATGGAGGTTCTATTCTCCCAGAATGTATCCTAATTCTCGGCCTAATTCTTCTTCTGATGATCGATCTAACCTCTGATCAAAAAGATACACCTTGGTTCTATTTCATCTCTTTAACAAGTTTAGTAATGAGCATAACGGTCTTATTATTTCGATGGAGAGAAGAACCTACGATTAGCTTTTTGGGTAATTTCCAAACGAGCAATTTCAACAAAATCTTTCGATTTCTCATTTTACTATGCTCAACTCTATGTATTCCTCTATCCGTGGAGTACATCAAATGTACAGAAATGGCTATAACAGAGTTCCTGTTATTCCTATTAACAGCTGCTCTAGGAGGAATGGTTTTATGTGGTGCTAATGATTTGGTCACTATCTTCGTAGCTCTGGAATGTTTCAGTTTATGTTCTTATCTATTATCTGGATATACCAAGAGAGATGTACGGTCTAACGAGGCTACTATGAAATATTTACTTATGGGTGGGGCAAGCTCTTCTATTCTGGTTTATGGTCTTTCTTGGCTATACGGTCTATCCGGGGGAGAGATTGAGCTCCAAGAGGTAGTAAATGGTCTCATAAATACACAAATGTATAACTCCCCAGGGATTTTGATTGCGCTCATATCCATAACTGTAGGAATTGGATTCAAGCTTTCTCTAGTCCCTTTTCATCAATGGACCCCTGACGTATATGAAGGAGTGCGATTCGTTCGACGAATTATTACCTCTATAATAGGTAGATATCTATCTTTTTTAGAGATGTTTAGATCTATAAAAACTCTATGGGCATGCGAGAGAGAAAAAGACTGTTATCCCCACTCGGACTAAGACATAACCTTTACCAAGAGTTATTCGCGATATTTTTGTTGAAATAACAATTAAGGTAAAGCAAGGTCAGAAATAACTAATATCTTTTAATAAACAGAGATATTTTGCAAGTTGGTTATTACGGGTAGTTCTTACAAAGGATCAGACCAATGACGTATACAATACTTTCATTCTCGATGTAAATGCTACATAGTCAGTTTTCATCCTTCAAGGACTACGAGTGTAATAAAAGCATCCGTCGACAAAAAGATCACCCTAAGATGATTATCTCATGGCTATTGAGAACGAATAAAATCAGATGGTTCTATTTCTCAATCTTTTTGACTTGTTCTTACGGAACCGAAGTCAGAAAGATCGAAAAAGTCAGTGATTCACTATGAGAACCACTGATGAAGGATTCCTCGGGAAGTTAAGGATTAGTAATCTTTTCTATAAATTGAATCGATTCGGTCTTATACATACGCGAGGAGGGTAATGAAAAAGGAATAAGATGATTATGCCCTTCTTTTTTTATCACTTAGGAGCCGTGCGAAATGAAAGTCTCATGCACGGTTTTGAATGAGAGAAAGGAGTGAGGGATCCTCTTTTCGACTCTAACTCTCCCACCCCAGTCGTTGCTTTTCTTTCTGTTACTTCGAAAGTAGCTGCTTCAGCTTTAGCCACTCGAATTTTCGATATTATTTTCTACTTTTCATCGAACGAATGGCATCTTCTTTTTGAAATCTTAGCTATTCTTAGCATGATATTAGGCAATTTAATTGCTATTACTCAAACGAGCATGAAACGTATGCTTGCATATTCGTCCATGGGTCAAATTGGATATATCATTATTGGAATAATTGCTGGAGACTCAAAGAATGGATATGCAAGCATGATAACCTATATGCTGTTCTATATTTTCATGAATTTAGGAACTTTTGCTTGCATTGTATTATTTGGTCTACGTACAGGAACTGATAACATTCGAGATTATGCAGGATTATATACGAAAGATCCTTTTTCGGCTTTCTCTTTAGCTTTATGTTTACTATCTTTAGGGGGTATTCCTCCATTAGCAGGTTTTTTTGGAAAACTTTATCTATTCTGGTGCGGATGGCAGGCAGGCTTATATTTATTGGTTTCGATAGGACCCTTTATGAGCGTTATTTCTATATACTATTATCTAAAAATAATCAAGTTATTAATGACTGAACGAAACAAAGAAATAACTCCTCACGTGCAAAATTATAGAGGATCTCCATCTTCTTTCATATCAAAAAATTCTATCGAGTTGAGTATGATTGTATGTGTAACAGCATCTACTACACTGGGAATAGTAATGAACCCGATTATTGCAATTGCTCAAGATACCTTATTTTAAGGTCTATTTATTCGTTCAATATTTCTCTTACTAACCGGAAGAATTAGTCGATTTGTCCCGATATCCCCAAAATGGGAATAGGCCGAGATTCTGAGATGAACTTCTAATTATGAGATCAACTTGATCATCGAATTAGAAGTTCATTCTAGACTAGAATAGGGTTATTAATAGGGCTGTGTACATTTTCATTATGGGAAAGGGTCATTCAAACGTATGTAAATAGATAGATATCTACATGTACGTATAGATTATGTACATGTAGATATCTACGTCGTTCCATTCCATTTAGGAATCGATATATGCGTACATATGATCGAACCTGCTTTTGACATATCGTTATTTGGGTACCATATTCGCTTCTCTAGGCTTCTATTGAATCGAAAAAAAAAAAAAGATGTTCGATCGTACATATTTTGGATGCATATGAAAGATCCTTCGGATAATGAAAATCGAAAGAATTTGATGATATATTAGACTTGGACCTATATAACCGATCGATATAAATACTCCAATACTCTATCTTTGTCATAGATTCTACATTCCATCTATAATGATAGATGATCGTAATATAGATATCATATTCATGGAATATGATTCACTTTCAGGATGCCTTGATGGTGGAATGGTAGACACGCGAGACTCAAAATCTCGTGCTAAAGAGCGTGGAGGTTCGAGTCCTCTTCAAGGCATCATAATATTGAGAATGCTTATTGAATGAGCAATTCAATAACAAATATCGGGTCTAATTGATTCTCTCAATGTACCGGGATCGATTTCTTCGATATCCGTTGATACGAAGTATTCCGACGATCCCCTATATACGATTTGAGTTCAAGCTGTTGGAATAGGCTCGACAGTGGATCACAAGATCTTGGTGATCTTCTCTATCTAATGAATGGGGGAGTCCATTCCAAAATGGTCCGCCCTGCACCCATCCCCCGAGTAGATACCTCAGCAGGAATCACACAAATGCGGGTAGATCGATAAAAACTTCTGGGAAAATGCCCCCGTGACCCAACAGATGGAGTACACTCCACGGAGAGCTTTAGGGATTGGCGACTCGCCCATTCAGTGACTTTGGCACATATCTGGGCGTTATCGAAATCTGTGCTATTCGGTGAATTAGATTGGGTGAATTGGATAATATACGTCTGTTGTGATCTAGCGGCACCCCATCTTTCTCCTTCAAAGGTATATCTGAAAGAGAATCTAGTGCCTTTCGGTTGTGGATATCTGAATAGGGTGAACGGACTGGCCATCAGATCTGCTGATATACTATCTCCGGAACAATTAAGCTCATTATGGTCAACTTCCATGGAATGTGTCTTATCTATATAGGAGATATTTCAATTGAGAAAATCTATCAACCCGGGACGAAGAGAAACGTCTATCTATTTAGTTATTACAATGATCTGTTATCAGAGCAGATAACAACAACCATTTCATCGGACATGTGTCTTTTTCATTTTCCAATGGATCTTTCACTGATTCCAATGTATTTTCGCTTAGTGGGATGTTTTATGAATGGAAATTGTTTGATGTAGTGAGTAATAGGTTCTGGTTGTCCGTTGTTCGATAATCCTTGTTTAGGCAGCTCATGCATAGTGTACTAATTCGATTTAAGATTGAAATTGTTCCGTGTTTCGGTAGTAGCATCTTGTTACATGGAGCTAAAGCCCTAAATATGGGATAAACAAGAACTAATGAGAACAGGAAACAAAAGACATCGGAAACCAAAAAGGAACATATGGGAGAAATTGGATCAAAGAAGGAAAAAGACCAAATCTCAGGTGGAATGTTTCTATTTATTTCTATGCCCATTAAAGAGTGTATGAAGCTTGTTTATTACTAGTTATGAGGTATATGTAATTAAGGACATAGATTGAGAAGAATCTATATACCCCTCTTAAAGTCTTGCAAGATCTGGGAGTTGCGATCGAACCTCAACAACTATACCAATGTTGAATCCTGTGACTCTATGGGCAAATAAGGTATCCTTTCTTCCGAATGGGAAGTGTAATAAAAAAAAAAAGAAGAGTACCGGAACCAAAATCGGAGAAATAAGGGGTAAGCATAGTAGAGAATATCTCATTAGGTTAAAGAAAATTGACTTGGCTCATATTCCTTGCTATGCTCACTCTTACGCGGTCGAGATCTTGGAATAAGGAATAGATCTTCAAATTCAAGATCTATCAACTCTTTGTTCTTCTTTTTTATTCTTCTGACATACTTTCCATTCTTGGACAAGACTGAGAAAGGACTCATTTTCGAATAGGATCTGAAATCGAAGCAGATGTGGAACTTCTCATTTGTTTCCACGACCCCACTACCCGGTCAATTTCGTTCTACTTCATTTCATTGCTCTTTCATCGATGATGACAGATTCTTCCGGCTAAAATGGATATGTGAAATCTATCTTTTGTTGTATGAATTAAGTGTTCAATTTCCTTCGGAAAAAGCCATCTCTTTTTCAACAATGTCCTTGTCATTTGATTCAACAACATTCTGTTAGATAGGAACAGATTTGATAAATATTGATAACTCTCGGATAGAGTATTATAAAGAAAAGATTCATTCGATAATGAACTATTGGTTTCAAGCCATCTTTGGCGATGAATTAACAATTCGAAGCGATCAACCTTTTCTTGCGGATTTTCAATCAACCAACGTTGATATAGAAATGTAGGAGTATATGGCTGTATACGTTTCAATCGGATACCAATTGCTTGAATGCGTTTGAAAGCCTCGATATGCTCCTTTTCTGCAAGAGGCAATTGTTTCCACGAATTCATGACCGAATTGGTCATGAATTTTGAACTATATCTACGAAAAGCACCTTGGATACTTTTTTTAGGGAAGAGATGCTTTTCTTGTCTTCTTATTGAACCGTAAGTAATATAAAGCCTTTTCAGCATTTCTTCATTTGCAAAAAATTCCCGACGTGAAAACACAAGGTGCTGATCTTGAAATAGGAAACCTGTGGGATCCCAAAGAAATCGTCTTCCTAGAAAGAACATTGGTTTCTTAGAGGATTTAGATCGCATTTGATATTGTATAGAAAATTGAAATACTCCTAACATTTCAAACCGCTCTTGTAATGATATATCTTCCAATTGAGACTGTATATGCTGTAGATTCTTTTGTCTTGCGTTAGAATGATTTCTCTCATGAACATAAAACCCTTTTTTATGCGGTCCTTTTTGGAGAGACCCTAAATTCTCTCTAACCCTTTTACAATAACTGATCTGCCCCCCTTGAAACAATCCGAACTGATACGAAAATCCCAATTCATTGGGTCTTTTTGTACGATCAAATAGATTACTGCGAAGAAAACTAAGACGCCAGATCCTAGGAGCCCACACTATGTTATTGGCTAATTTTTCATCCATTTGTCTTGCGTCGGGAGTTTCTTGTTGAAACTTCAATTCATATTCTTTATATATAAACATCTTATTGACCATAGAAGAAACCCCTTTTCGCATCATATTGAGATGATTTCTCGTTTCGGACTGAGGAGCAAATGTGATTTGATTCTTATCAGGCTTACCCCGGCATATCCCTAACCATGGAAACTCCACCAGAAGACTTTCTAAAAGACCAGAAGCTAAATCGAAATCATGCTCAGCAAATCTATCGAGAGGAATCCAATTCTCTCTATTTTGTTCCGATATAAACCAGGAATCTCGAGCTGCTGATCCGGCCAAGCAACCCAAAATATGGGGGAGTATAGTCAATTCCTTCATAGTTGTTTCAGCAATAGAAGGTTCTAAATACCATTTGGACAAATAATAAAACCTTTTCTTCCATAATTCATTATTAATAGATAGAGGATTCATAGAAGAATTTCTTCTAAGTGTATTTTGTATAACAGCCTTCCCCACCTTATAGGGAAGTATTTCGTAATTTTGACCGGATCCAACCTGATTATCTATAGATTGCAAACCCCAAGTTTGTCTATAAAGAGCTAATCTAATTGTATCAGTGTCTATAACTGATTTCTTTTGGGTAATACCAATTGATAAGGCTTCATTGGCAAGTGCTGCTAGATCCCGTGCATTGGAACCTATGGTTCTAGATCCAAATTCATTGGGACAAGACAACTCTTTTTCCGAGTCAAACCCTTTGCTACGTGAAAGAATAGGAAATTCCTTTTGTCGTTGTGGGATAGGAAGCATTCGAATATTAATTGACCTATCTAATCGATTTGGAGCTATTGGAGCTGGATCCACTTTTTTAGGAATATGAGTCGAAGCAATAACAAGAATATTTCTAGTAGAATCTTTCTCATCATCTCTAGAGAGATGGTTCACTAATAAACCAAGGAAAAAGTGAGTTAAGTAATTGACATTCAGTTCATGAATGTTTGGAATCCATATTATGCAAGGAGACATTCTTTTTGCCAATTCGAAGGTGAGGTTGAATTGGTGCATTTTTTGCACCACGTTATTCATACTTCGTATATCGAGGAAATTAGAATATTCACCTTTGTCATACAGGAACTTGTTTAGAGATATTCTTATTAGAGGAACATAAGAGTCTGCTGCTAGGCCCTTGACCAAATAGGATCGTCCGGTTTCCGTAGGACCTATCAGTAAAATCCCTTTGGAAAGGGATGACCCTAAGTGGAGTGAGGAAGGTTTTCCATTAAATGTGAGGTTCAAACCCCTAGAGATTTGTGAAGAGGTAATCTTCCGACAAAAAGCGAGGAAGACCCATCTTTCTGCTAAACGAGATTGATCGAACTCGTGATTCATTAGATCTTTCTGATAAGTGTCGGCTAAATAGATCAAGTAAAGAAGTCCCGGCTGTTCAGTGATTTGATAATCAAATTCATTCTTGAATAAATTATGACTGTGAGTCAAATTCGATCCAAATTGAGAGATGTTTTTTTGTGTTATTAGAAACTGAACTAGTAATTCTCTCTCTTTTCCAGAGATATCCATGCTGAAGCACGATCTGTTCAACTCTCTTCTTATAGGTGAATAAAGCTTTCTATTCCTCATAGAATAGATCAATTCATCCAGAAAATAGATGGATATGTCCCTTATATCCATAGAGAAAAGCAGACCAGGCAAAGGATGATCCATCAGTTTTTGCAACTCGATCGCGTATGACGGATCCATTAAATCTTTGATGCGTTCAAGGTGTATCTGTAACTCAATAAAGGCTGAGGAAACAACGAAAGAATATCGAAGAACGAAATATCCAAGGACGAAAAAAAGGATAAGGATCGAATATTCATACTCCCGAGCATTCAGTAATCTCAGATGTGCCCATATAAATAGAACTGATGACTCATTCTTTTGATTAATCATTTCCTTGAATGAACAAAGATTCCATAAATAAAGAAGCTTATCCAAAATATTGGTTCTCAAATTACATTGTAGAAGTGCCCATAATTGATGAGAAATTGCCCACGATAGATCCGATTTATGCATAATATCATGCAAAATAGATACAAGTTGATCACTGCTATTTAGCAATATCTCCGGAAAAGTCTCTAGAAGTAGATTCTCAAGATATTTCCACCATGCAGAAGTCAAGAACCATGGCGTATATGTTCGGAACAGATCCCATTTTTTAAAAAGACTCTCTACTTGAGAGATCCTATACATCTCTTGCTTCTTAGCACGTTCATTGAAACGCGGTGAACAAAATGAGAAGAGATTCCGTTCCTCTTTAGAGAAATTCAAAAGGGTGCTTCCCTTATCTATGGCTTTGTTCTCAATTCTGTTTTTTGAACCTTCCGTTGAACTAGATTTTACAAACCAATCTCGAATCCGATGAAGCATTTCCTGGTTATTCTCTTTTCTTTTTAGAAAGATTTCGGATAGTAAATCATCTTGATAAGATTGAGTTTGAATAAGACCCATGTTTGAACTGAAACCCCTTTTAAGGTACTGATCGAAGTTGTTTTCTTCTAAATCGGATCTATTTAAGAAGGGCTGGCAAGAAGTTTTTTCGAAATTGACTATTCGTTCTCTCGTTAAAGGCGTTGTAGAAATATCTTCGATCGAGGAAATATCTATTTTGTCATGAACAAATGGATTCAATCGAGTTAGTAAATCGAAAGATTTGTACAAGTCATAGATTGATACAAACGTTTGGTTACCGCTTTGTTGCAAATCTTTAGGTAAGAATATGTTAGATACTTGTGACTTTATAAGTGAAATAGTATCTTTATCCAAGTGAACAGGTCTTATTTCACTAATGGGCAAAGAAAACAGATTGCTGTGGATGGGCGAGATATTGAATAATTGTCCATATGTAAGATTATGATCTTTTGTATGAATCCTTTCCATATAAGAAGGTAATCTTTTCTTATAATTGAACCGAGGATGATGTGAATAATCGAAGAATTGTAGTGTATTTGCTTTGTAAAAAAAAGCTCTCGATGAGCTTTTATTAGATAGTTTTACGGGATTCAACCAGTTGTCTCGATCGCTGGATATCGTCGAAAAATCAGTGTTATCAAACAATTCCATGCAATTCTTCTCATTATCGAATAAATCAATAATAAATCGATTCACCGGTATCTCATGATAGAAAGATTGTGCTACTGTTCTTTCGTCGATCAATAATTTCGATCTTTGTGAAAGATTATGGTCATACAAAAGAAAGGGTTTGAATGTTTTTAAATGAACGATTTGAACACCAATTGATTTGAACAACTTATTGAATAGTTGATCATTCATACTTTTCAACTTATCAATGAAAACCTTGGAAATGAGAATATCCGAATGAGAGATGGAAATATCAAACTTAGAAATAAAGATCTTCACAGTATTTTCAAAAATAAAAGAAAACTTAGAAGAATCTTTTTTGTTGGGACTTCCAGACCAACCAATTGAATCTCTATTAGTGCATGATTCAATCGGATCGAACACTCTTTTCAAATCGTTTTGTTTAGAAACAAGATGTTTCGAACATTTCTTCAAGTATTCGGTCTGATTGGACCATTTGTACACATTAGAATTCCGATTGATACATTTCTCAGTTCGAAGAATAGAATGATCAAACCATTCTTTTTGACCTTTTCTCCAATTTGATGGATGTTGGTTAATTGTATCTTTCGTCACATTATTCAAACTTTCATTTTCTATCCAATTTGTTCGAATTTGATCCTTTAAATTGTGACTGGACCCGCCCATAGAATAGGATTTATTGAATGCATTTTCCAAATGCCTGTGAATCTTATGTCGAATCAATTTATACCAATTTGAAGTTTCAGTTCTGTAATTGTTAAGAGGGGTTCCTATTTCTGAACTCTTTTTGGAATAGATTTGGATCAATTCTTTTTCGATTATTCGATCTAAATATTCATTCTCTTTATCAGTAATATTGAGTAGGATCAATAAAGATTGATTCTTCAATTTCTTCTTGTGGTTGAAGATCTGATTCAATAATCTATTCTTGTTCAGCTCATAGAATTGATTCACGTGATAATCAATATCAGGGGCAAATGTATTATCATAAACCTGATTAGGCTTAGTTATTGATAGAGCGAATTTCTCTGTTATTTTTAGAACTCTTTTTTTCAATCGGGAATTGTTGCGTAATATGTATTGTTCTTTGTTTTGATCACAGAATGAAGAAAATCGATTCCGAGACAAACTCCGGTTCATAAAGAGAATACAATTTAATTTGTTTGTATCCCTCTGATTTTTTCTAATCATATGGAATCCGGGATCTAATGAAATAGCACAATTTGAGGAAGGATTTTGAAAATATGTTCTTATCTTCCACGGATCAACTATCCCATTCTTTTCTGATCCCCTGAAATATCTGAAAAAAACATCTTGTTGCCTTCTCAATAATTGAAAATTTTCAATAGGCTTCTTAGTAGCACTAGAACCCATACACGGTTCATCTATTGACAATATGTCAAAAAAATAAGAACGAATTGATTTTGTGAAATTCTCGATGAATCTTTTCCTTTCCTTTGGAAACAAATTACCTGTTATAGGCTTCTTATCTTCCGTAAATAGTTCTTTCGTCCAAGAGATCGGAGAATCTTCTGAGAGACACTTTGAGGACAAATCTGATTCTATTTTTGTTCTTTTTATTCGAATAGAAGAAGAAGGATCCCAAAGAATTGATCTTTCTTTTAGTTGCTCGATCTCCGTTTTCTTTATATATCCATTTGTGAAAATCCGTTCACAAAGATCTTTTTCAGGTTCCCAATACTCATTTTCAGTGAAATTGAGAGCCAAATCTATCTTCGAATCGATATCTTTCTCATCCTTCTCCGAATGAGTCTCCCAAGTTATTGGTCTCTGAGTCTCTGAGATTCTCTCATCCTTTTTGCTTATGTTCGTGTCATATTCTGAATTTTCACTAATGGGATCGAAATGATCTATGGATCGATTATAAGATCTTTTCAATTGGCTAGAATGATTGACTTTAATGAAAATAGATTCTGAGAAATCGTATAGAATATCCGACAAGAGATCCTGTACCTTGCTAAAAAGCTGATCATTGTTCACATCATTCAACTGAATGAATTTCTCTTTTAAGATGTCCTTCGAAAGATCCAATTTCTGCTGATCTTTCTCCCAACTAACAAAAGAATCTTTATAGAATTGCCATATATAAAATTCAGCATAATTTTGGAAAGAGAGATACCCTTTCTCTTTCAAGAGAATGGAAGATTCTGCAAGAATTTGATCAGATTCACCCCAACTATTCCAGATCTGAAACATATTCTTTTTCCACCAACGTGGTCCCCATTTGAATCTCTCTTGATAGGATAATCGAGGATGGGAGAAATGCTCAATATTATTCGAGTCAATAGTTGACTTCGATTTCTGCTGCTTGAATGGGCCCTCCACTTCGAATAGCATTTTTTCACAAAAAGCGGACATGAGATAACAAATTAGATTATTACCGAATATTTCGGCTTGCTGCTTCGAGCTCAAGTCGATCGTGTCCTGCTTATTTTTCATAAAAACACGATCGAAATGATATTCCCAATCATAGTCTTTGCGGATCAGATCATCAGTATAGAATTCAAAAAACCCCTTTAGATATCCCACATCTTTCTCTTTCAATGACATCTCAATTTTAGCTATTGATTCCTGAGGGATCTTCCAACTAGGAAGAATCTCTTCTATGATCCAATTCTTCCACCATCGTGAACCCCAAGAATCAATTTGATTATACGCAGGCATGACACACACTTTTCTTTTTGAGGGAACCCAAGCATCCTCTTTCAAGTTTATCAAGTGACTTTGATAGATCTTTCTCCCTTTTGGGAAAGACAGAGAAAGATGCGGAAAGATCAACAAATTTTTATTGAAAGACTCGAAATCTTCTTCCGATGTTTCATTTCTAGGTTCAATATAGTTTATAGGCATAGGAAACAGTTTCATCGAATAGAACTTCTTTCTTTCAATCATACTTTTATTATTCACGTGATATACAAGGACTGGTAATGTAAGTAGTACTACGCCTTTGATTGTCAAAGATTGATTGCTTCTTGAACCACGTAGATCGCGCAAAAGCAACGTACTAAGAATTCGAGAGTCAAAGAGCTTAATAAGACGTTCTCGATGGGAAACTATTTTAGTGAACAATCTCACCAAATTCAATTCGGTCCATGAATTTAATAAATATTGAAAGCTTCGTATCTCTTCCAATTTAAATATCCAGGATTTCAATTTTTGTCGTTTCATTCCTTTTTTACAATAATTACATTACAATAATGAAATAGTTTTTGATAGATCTCTATCCTTAAATAGATTCAATGACTTTGGTCTTTTCCATTCTCTTTTTTTTTTTTTTTCTTTCTATAATATTGATAGAGTATAGGCGTTGTGATAGAATATAGGTGTTGATTCCTATAGGTACATAGATCTATACATCTATTTGTTCTCTACCAATCAATCTGAAACGAAACCATATTGGATCTATTGAAATAGAGTATCAAAAAAGATCTCATCTATAGATTTTTGGTGATCATGAATAGAATGACATATCAATATAATATTGACATAAAGAAGAGCTTGCGTCAACCACTAAGAATTCAATTGATTCTATCTCAATAGATAGAAAGACTTATTGTTCATTTGAAATCGAAAATGACAAAGAATTGGATCCAGTCCGTTTATTTATGGGCGAACGACGGGGATTGAACCCGCGCGTGGTGGATTCACAATCCACTGCCTTGATCCACTTGGCTACGTCCGCCCCAGAAGAACCAATTGAAAGTCCCTATCTACGGTCATTCCTTCCAAGAAGGAGAGAATTTATAAGCTCCGACGACGAACTAACATTTGAATGTTGGTTGGCAACCTCTGACAGAAAATGAGAGTGTTGCAAGATCGATAACCAACTTGGAACCAACCCTCGAACAAAAGTTGTTCAGTCGTATACCTCTGTCAAATGTACTTGACATGAATTGAATGGGAGAGAATGGGATTTGGTTCCGACCAATACCAATTTTGAGTTGATACTCATATTCTTTATATGATATGCTCGTATTATAGAGCGTATTTAACTTAAAACAAATATGTTATGTTATACGCAATGTATGTTATGAACTTATTATGAACTTAGACCAATGTGATGTGGATAGGACAATATTGTATTGATTGGTGGAGCAGCATCGAACGGAAAGAAGAGTACCAAACCTTTCAACAAATGAAAGGTTTGGTATTGTCTTTTCGGCGATTGAGACACACTAACGATCAGAGTC